CTGGATTATTCGTAACTGCATATTTACAATACAGGCGCGGTGATCAGTCGGACCTTTGATTAATTAAATTAATCATTTTTTTTTTTAGTGACCTCCTCCTTAATCCACTGGAGGTCAAATTCTGATTGCTGTTGAAGTTAGCGACCTTATTTCAGTGGAATTTGACCTAACAAGAACGGAATCACGCACGCTCTGTAGGATTTGAACCTACGACATCGGGTTTTGGAGACCCGCGTTCTACCGAACTGAACTAAGAGCGCTTTCTTATCAGAATTTTTTTGAACCCCAATACACCTTGCATGTATATATATAATATAGCGTTTCTAAACTAAAAATGAAAGAAAGATTATGTATGTCCAATTTAATTGATCTCAATTTATTCCTCCTTACTGCTCATAGGAGAACTAAAGTAAAAGTATAGGTAGGGATGACAGGATTTGAACCCGTGACATTTTGTACCCAAAACAAACGCGCTACCAAGCTGCGCTACATCCCTTTCAATTGGTCTACAGTTTCATTGTAGAGAATCCCTGTCTTCTTTTCCATAGTGTTATTTCTTCCATTGATATACATAATTTTTATTGTCATTTCTTCTTTTTTTGGGGGGCTCATGTCATATAACATATTGTATAACATATAATAAAATAATAAAAGACTTATCTATACCCATATGAGACGTTAAAAACAAAAAGAAGGAGGATTTTCAATGCGAGATCTAAAAACATATCTTTCCGTGGCACCAGTACTAAGTACTCTATGGTTCGGATCTTTAGCAGGTTTATTAATAGAGATCAATCGTTTATTCCCCGATGCGTTGACATTCCCCTTTTTTTCATTTTAGTTATTGATACGGGAAGGGGATTAGAGATACAATCAAATCAAATAGCTTTAACTAATTAATTGCTATTTTTTTTTTTGAAAAAGACGAAATCTCAGCGAAAATCCCGGCTTAAATTTATATTATAATAGAGTGAGAACGGGGATGGAAATGTGCTCCTAGGTCAACAGTATCATAAAAAATAGTTAAATAAGATTAAGATACTGTACTGCAATTAGAAATAGAGTTTGAAATAATTGTATTCCTTATTATTTACTATTTTTTGACTATTACTCTAGTGATTGCAACGAAATCTTTCATAATTCGATTTAGAGTTAGCAACTTCTATTTTTTCTTTGTTCCTTTCTTATTCGCTTCAGATTGAAAAAAATGGAAGAGTTGAGCGAATCAAAAACCAAAGGGGGTTCATGGCCAAGAGTAAAGATGTCCGAGTAACGGTTATTTTGGAATGTACCAGTTGTGTCCGAAACGGGGTTAATAAAGAATCAACGGGCATTTCCAGATATATTTCCCAAAAGAATCGACACAATACGCCGAGTCGATTGGAATTGAAAAAATTCTGTCCCTATTGTTACAAACATACGGTTCATGGGGAGATAAAGAAATAGATCGAATGCAGGTCTGTTTGTCACTCTTCCAAGGAACATAAAAAATGACATATTATATATATAATATATATTTTAATATAACTAAAGTAAATCCTAATTTCTATTTCTTCTATTTCCGTATTTCTTCTATTTCAGTTGGATCTAAAAAAAAAAGAATTAGAACTCAGAAATAGGATTTTCAGGGATAAGGAACAAACAAACCATGGATAAATCCAAGCGACCCTTTCTTAAATCCAAACGATCTTCTCGTAGGCGTTTGCCCCCGATCCAATCGGGGGATCGAATTGATTATAGAAATATGAGTTTAATTAGTCGGTTTATTAGTGAACAAGGAAAAATTTTATCTAGACGCGTGAATAGATTGACCTTGAAACAACAACGATTAATTACTATTGCTATAAAACAAGCGCGCATTTTGTCTTTGTTACCTTTTCTTAATAACGAGAAACAGTTTGAAAGAACCGAGTCGACCGCTAGAACTACTGGTTTTAGAACCAGAAATAAATAGGCTTACTCTTCAATCAAATAAAAATTCCAATATGCTATGAACTCAAACCCAGATGGATATTTTGTTCGAAAAATAATTAAATATAAATTTAATTTTCGTGTTGTAATAAAAAAAAAAGAATCAAAGAATCGGGGAAGAATCAAAGTTTTTTTGTTTGAGCGCGTTAACTCATTTTGACGACTTTAGCATCTTCTCAATTTTTTCTTATACTAATTTAGACTATATCTTCCCGGAGTTCATTCTCCGGGGAATGTCATTTAAGTTTTTCGGTAAATTCCTTACAATCCTTTTCCTCTATGATCTCATTAGAAATCATATAAAGACAATTCCTATTTAATATAGCTATTTGTGCAAGTATTTTACGATTAAGAAGCAATTTACTCTTGTACAGATCATTTATAAATCGACTATAACTATAGGATACTTTATTTTCACGAATTACTGCATTTATCCGAGTGATCCACAAACGACGAAAATCCCTCTTTTGCCTATCTCTATCCCGATGAGCAGAAACCAAAGCTCTTATTTTCTGTTGAGTAATAGTTCGAGTAAGTCTTGAATGAGCCCCCCCAAAGCTTGATGCAAATAAACGTATTTTTGTTCGACGTTTACGAGCTACATATCCTCGTCTAATTCTGGTCATTGAATAAATGAAACTTTGATGAATAACTAATTGATTTCCGTTCTTTTAGTTATTATTTTCCTCTTTACTGGTCGATTAATAACAAAACAGATTCTTCCAATGTATAAAATAAAAATTCCAATGGCTTTGGCTACTATAACCTCCCCGACCACTCTATATATATATATTTTTCATTGTAAATATAAAAATAAAATTTAAATAGATAAAGAAATAGTGGTTCCATCGTTTCTATGGTTACTTCTTAAACGGTGAGGTCCTTTCTATACACCGGAACCCCTTCCTGCATTTAATCAATATTATTGGTAACTTGTACAGTTCACATCCTTTGGCTCTACCTATATTATTTAGTAATAGGTCTTTCACAATGAGATCTAACCCATACAGTAACGGTATTTAATTATGAAAGTTAGCTAGGTAGCTGACCCTGTTAGTCCGTTTTTGCAAGAGTGGGAACATTATTTTTCTGCTTATATATTTCCCCCGCTTAATGGATAACCATTTCTTACCAAAGGGGAATTGCTTCTCATCTTAAATTCAGGTGATTGGATTTGCACCAATGGAAACCATAAATTGAATACACAGGGAGATAATGGATCTTTTTGATTTGTAGATAGTGGGTGGAATTCTTCCATTGTATCCTATCCTATTCATATTCTATTTCTATCCTATTCACTGGTCTTGATTGATCACTGATACTGGAAACATACAGTTTGTCTTTTGTTTGTGTCCCAGTCCTAGCTCATGATCTAAACGTGTCGCACATACACCCTAGTACATGTTCCTCGGCGCTGAGGACATCCCCGAAGAGCGGGGGATTTCGTGACATTTCTTATTGGCTGTCGTGTGTTTCTAATAAGTTGCTTAATGGTTGGCATGCTGTATCGTATACATAATAGGCTGGTTGAGATCGATCCTAACCGGATGATTATGAATCGCTTTTTTTTTTTAATCTATTTAATAGAATATTAAAATATTAAACCCGGATAAGAATATAAAGAAAATCGCAACACAACAATAGTAGGGATTTCAGCGAAATCCTTCATTCAACCGCTACAAGATCAACAATTCCATGAGCTTGGGCTTCTGTTGCTGACATAAAAACATCTCTTTCCAGATCTTCGGATACAACCCATAAGGGTTTGCCCGTTCTTTGTACATAAACCCTTGTGATGGTTTCGCGCAGTTTCAGTAGTTCTTCCGCTTCCAAGATAAATTCTCCCGTTTGTGCCTCAGAAAAAGAGGCTGCGGGTTGGTGAATCATTACCCTGATGATAAATAAATGGTTTCTCTATCTTGCAGGATGATGAGGTGCAAAAAAAAAAAAAGAATTGAAGAACCGTACGGGCATTTTTTGTGCAGTGCATACGGCTCTCTAATGGAATTTACTTTCACCTTACAGCCAATAAAGAGAAAATCTAGGATCTATCAGACGCAGATCGGTAAATGATCCAATTACCACCCTTCCTTTCGGGGGAGTTAAAAAATACTATGATGGTTCCGTTGCTTTATATATTTATTTCGTCTGTGATTCAGCAATCCCAAAGTTTTTTTGAGCTAAGGCAAAAAAAGAATCTGTTCTATAAAAAATAAATATTGTTAAAACCCTTCCGGTGTGAAAACAAAAAAAAGTTTGTGACGCTTAAATGGACTACCCTAAGATAAAATCGGAATATCTTATTATCTCATACTACTCTTTCGATACATAATTTAATGTAAAAAAAAAAAGAGAGTTTTATCATATCAAATTTGAAGTGCCATGCTATTATTACTTAATATTCCTGCTAAGGCATAGTATTTTTTTCTTTCAAATAAAAAACTCAATGGCGCCAAGCGTGAGGGAATGCTAGACGTTTGGTAATTTCTCCTCCGACCAGGATAAAGGATCCCATTGAAGCGGCCAATCCCATGCATATTGTATGTACATCTGGTCTTACAAATTGCATAGTATCGTAAATAGCTACTCCGGGTATTACCCATCCTCCGGGAGAATTTATAAACAAATAGAGATCTTTGGTATCATCCTCTATACTGAGATATACCATAAGACCAATAAGTTGATTTGAGATCTCACTATCAACCTCTTGGCCTAAAAAAAGCAATCTTTCTCGATAAAGTCGGTTGATTAGGATAAAAAACTATCCCTTAGGAACCGTACATGCACCTTTTGAGGCATACGGTTCAAAAAATCGCGGAAAAAAGATCAATGTATAAGATTCCAGCCCCTTTATTTTGGCTTAGAGTAGGTTCTATCTAACTTTTAACAAAGGAACCCTTTTTTTTATGGAAAAAAAAGAGAAGTTTTTGCTCGTTTTCCTATAACCTATAATACGAAATTCACTACACTTATCAAACACACTTCTCATTGATATATTGTTTCATCGAGATCCAATCCAAATTACGATGTAATTTTCTTGTTCCTGAAGGGGTCCCTTCCATTTTTTTAGGTTTATGCTCTACTCCAGGTAAAGATTTCCCCGATTTCTATTTGCACATATAGGATAAATGCTCCCAATACCACTTCTTTTTTTAATTCATTTGATGCCTTTCTTCCGTCAAATATTTGAGGTATTCAGCATATTATTCTATTCGATTAATTAACACTTTGAGATCACCCCTCTTTCTAATTTAATAATAAACGAATTAAAATATTTAATAATCAAATCGTTTATGATACAAGTAGTACGCCGATCTATTACTAATTGGGTTTTTTCTAAACGGAGCCTGGATACTTCATTTTCTTGGTCCAACCAAGCCAACCATAAATAAGTTTTATTGAGATGGTAATATTAATCTGGATTCCCCCAAAACGGATCTAATTGCACCTCACGCGCCAATTTAACAATAAATTGATTGGGTGAAACAAGGGATATCTCAATCGAGGGAGAGAACGGGGAAATCCCATATGACCCAATATATCTGACAAGCCGCACTATACGTCAACCCAAGATGCATCTTCCTCTCCAGGACTTCGAAAAGGTACTTTTGGAACACCAATAGGCATTAACAAAAAATGAAGTACTATATTTCACTTTGATGTGGAAACGTAATAATGGGTTTAATTGTCTTCATAAAAATTGGCCGTTATTAATTTTAGCCATGGTCAGAAAGGAAGACAGAATTAATAAAGTAACTAAAATTATTCCAAATAGGTCTTTCGAATGATGACTAAGTATGGATGGATTCACTCATAGAAAATGGGCTCAACCCACCATTGCGTATTGGGGCTTATCGGGTATAGAATAGATCTGCTTCTCTTTGTTCCTACGAACAGAATTGTTTGATTATTGCCAGCAGAAGAGAACAAATATTATCTCCTGCTCGGAGAGAATCCACTGAAGGGGGGAGGTCCATAGTATCGTTTTAAAAATGCAATAAAGTTACATAGTCTTTATCTTTCTTTGATAAAAGGGGTATTTCCATGGGTTTGCCTTGGTATCGTGTTCATACCGTTGTATTGAATGATCCCGGTCGGTTGATTGCTGTCCATATAATGCATACAGCTCTGGTTGCTGGTTGGGCCGGTTCAATGGCTCTATATGAATTAGCCGTTTTTGATCCTTCTGATCCCGTTCTTGATCCAATGTGGAGACAAGGTATGTTCGTTATACCCTTCATGACTCGTTTAGGAATAACTAATTCGTGGGGTGGTTGGAGTATCACAGGGGGGGCTGTAACGAATTCAGGCATTTGGAGTTACGAAGGTGTGGCCGGAGCGCATATTGTGTTTTCTGGCTTGTGCTTCTTAGCAGCTATTTGGCATTGGGTGTATTGGGATCTAGCAATATTTACTGATGAACGTACAGGAAAACCGTCTTTGGATTTGCCCAAGATTTTTGGAATTCATTTATTTCTTTCAGGGGTGGCTTGTTTTGGTTTTGGCGTATTTCATGTAACAGGTTTGTATGGCCCTGGAATATGGGTGTCCGATCCTTATGGACTAACTGGAAAAGTACAATCTGTAAATCCAGCGTGGGGTGTGGAAGGTTTTGATCCGTTTGTTTCGGGCGGAATAGCCTCTCATCATATTGCAGCGGGTACATTGGGCATATTAGCGGGCCTATTTCATCTTAGTGTTCGTCCGCCTCAACGTCTATACAAAGGATTACGTATGGGCAATATTGAAACCGTCCTTTCCAGTAGTATCGCTGCTGTCTTTTTTGCTGCTTTTGTAGTTGCTGGAACTATGTGGTATGGGTCAGCAACTACCCCCATCGAATTATTTGGTCCCACTCGTTATCAATGGGATCAGGGATACTTCCAGCAAGAAATATATAGAAGAGTTAGTGCTGGACTCGCTGAAAATCAAAGTTTCTCAGAAGCTTGGTCTAAAATTCCGGAAAAACTTGCTTTTTATGATTACATTGGGAATAATCCGGCAAAGGGGGGATTATTCAGAGCGGGCTCAATGGACAACGGGGATGGAATAGCTGTTGGATGGTTAGGACACCCCATCTTTAGAGATAAAGAAGGGCGTGAACTTTTTGTACGTCGTATGCCTACCTTTTTCGAAACATTTCCAGTTGTTTTGGTAGATGGAGACGGAATTGTTAGAGCTGATGTTCCTTTTAGAAGGGCAGAATCAAAGTATAGTGTTGAACAAGTAGGTGTAACTGTTGAGTTCTACGGCGGCGAACTTAACGGAGTTAGTTATAATGATCCTGCTACTGTTAAAAAATATGCTAGACGCGCTCAATTGGGTGAAATTTTTGAATTAGATCGTGCTACTTTGAAATCTGATGGTGTGTTTCGTAGCAGTCCGAGGGGTTGGTTTACTTTTGGACATGCTTCGTTTGCTTTGCTCTTTTTCTTCGGACACATTTGGCATGGTGCTCGAACCTTATTCAGAGATGTTTTTGCTGGTATTGACCCAGATTTGGATGCTCAAGTAGAATTTGGCGCATTC